AATTTCGCTTTAGCCAATGATCTAATTAGAGGAATAATTGGAACTATTATATCAAGTTTTTTGTTAACAATTTCGATTAGAAATGTATTTTGCAGCATTTGACTCCGTACCACTGAATGATTTAACCGAACATTTGAAAAATAGCCTAAAAGGTGAAATGAATGTTCGGATAATTGGTTTATATGGATCGTTCCTGGTTGAGACCAAATATCAAAAAAACATTGCCATAAATGGATAAAATAGTGTTTCCATTTATTCATCACAAGAGGCCCATTCTTTGAAGCCAGAATAGAATTTCCTTGATATCTAACATAATGAATGAGAGGATCATTGAAGAATGTTAAGGTAGACGAAAAATCCTTAGCAAAAACTTCTACAAGATGTTCTCTTTTTGCATAAAAAAAGATTCGCTCAAAAAAAACGCTAAAAGATTTTAATCGTAAATGAGAGGATTTTTTACGTAGAAAAAGGAAGATAGATTCATATTCACATACATAAAAATTATAGAGGAACAAGAATAATCTTGGATTACTTTTTGAAAAAGTAGATTTTGGAGTACTAAAACTATTCCAATTACAAAAATGATAAAGAAACAACCGTAATAAATGAAAAAAAGGGGCATCTTTCACCCAATATCGAAGGATTTGAACTAAGATTTCCAGATGGATAGGATAGGGTATTCGTATATCTGACACATAATTTAAATATGTAAATTTATCTTCCAAAAAGGGAAAAATGGAATGAATTGATCGCAAATTTTGATAAGATTTTACGATTTCTGCCTCCTCTAAGGAAGAGCTTAATTGTAGGAAAAATGGGATTTCCACGACGATGGCAAAACCCTCTGATATTATTTGAGAATAAAAATTCTTATTATACCCCAAAAATGGATTTTTGTTAGAATCATTAGCAGAAATGATCAAATGATTCTGTTGATACATTCGAGTAATTAAACGTTTTACAATTAGTAAACTAAATTTATTGTCATAACCTACATTTTCCACAAAACTGGATCTATTAAAATCATGACTATAAGCAAGTCCATAAATATACTCCCGAAAAATAAGTGGGTATAGGAAGTCCTGTTGGCGAGATCTATCTCGTTCTAAATATACTTGATATTCCTTCATTTTATAAATTCTATTTGGTCAAAGGATCAGAGATTCATTGGATTATCAAATGATACACAGTGCGATACAGTCAAAACTGGGTATTCTATTATATATCCGAATTCCAATAAAAAACAAATATAGATACCTAGAAAACAAGTAAAACCCATCAATGGACTATCTCTCCTCGCTTGTTCCATCTAATTGTTCTAGGACAACAAGCTAGTTAGAAATCCTTTATTTTTTGGACCAATCGCTCTTTTGATTTTGGAAAAAAAATATCTTTATCAATATACTCTTTCTTCTACACATTTATCGCTACCCCATAACATAATGGAGAATAGCTAATAGTTAGGACTCATAACAAAAATCCAAAATCCATTCGTGGGAAAAACTTTTTCCACAGCAAGCACTAATTTTTTTTTAACGTATAATTAGATGGGGTAATCATTCAAATAAAAAATGAAAGCTCGTTGCTTTTTGTTTCCCTATAATTGGAGCAGATAAGCTCTATCCCTTTATTAATTCAACCCAACTGAATTCATTTGTTCCGAGCCAACAATTCAAACAAAAATGTGGGCCGGGTCCAATACGAATGAAAAATTTTTCGAATTCGCCATTGATACGACATGCTGCTTTTTCCATTCATTCCTTTCTGGATCAGTCGTGGTCTTACAAACCCTACCGATGGTATGGATGAACCAATTCGTTCATAGAAATGTGTAAAAAATGGAGTCGCACTTAAAAGCCGAGTACTCTACCATTGAGTTAGCAACCCTAATCAAATTAAAAAAAAAAAGATGTGTATATCCAATCGCAATAAAAACAAAAAAATGGAATTCTCTAATCAAATAAAATATTACATAAAAATGAAAATGGAAAATATAGAAAGAAAAAAAAGAAAAAATGATAGACCACTTCTTTGTCTACTACTATGTTATACATTATTTTATACATTATTTTAATCTTATTTAATATTTCCCCCAAAAAACTTCTTGTTTGTATCAAACAAAATCCAACGAATCCACCATTTGATGAAGTCAAAAAAACCTATGTAACATGAGCAAATCGATCCATTTATTCACGATCGGATTATATTTGTTTGATACACTGTTGTCAATATTCGTGTTGAAAAAAGAATACAATCGAGAAAACAAATAAAAAAAATATATGAATATTCTAATTTTTATTCATTATTATTTTTCATTTTTTTTTTTTTAATTTCATTCATTATTCTATTCAATTTAATTCAATTAAATCATTATGATTAAATCATTATGATATTCAATTATTATGTTCTAATTTTGAAATAGAAATTCTATTATATATTATATCCCAACTCAAAAAAGAAAAAAAAAAATTATAGAAATATGAAATCAAATAAATCAAAA